ACGAACAAATCAAAGTCATTGGATTTGGTAGTTCTCCATTGACTTCTCTCTTTACCCCTTTGCATATATATGTTCCTAAATGGGTGTGCACCTCCAGATGGGCGGGGGCCGGCCTCCCACTCTGCAGCATTTATTAGCTTAGCTGAGTTAGGCTTTTGCGTACCCAATTAAATTAGTACTCGTCCGTGCCACCTTGTGTAATGCAAAAAACCAAATCGCTGACCGGTGGGGACTCTCCCATCAATGAATGAGGTGCTTTTTATGCACTCCCCTATTTTCTTGGTTGGTGGAGATCTCGACCTCTTGAATGAGAAGGAGTTGAATCACGCTCGCCCGAAGCAGAGTCAATATACTTCCCCCGGAGAGAGAGAGGTCCGCGTGCACATTGAATTCATAGGGGGCTTCAATCTCTCTTCCATTAGCCCAGGCACCTACGTAAAGCCCAACTTCTTCCGATGTCGATCACGGAAAGTAAAGAAGTTGGTCCAGTATTAGTAAAAGCAAGCTATCGCACTGGGTAGCTACTCCTTTCAGGGTACAGGGTAGCCCACAACCTCTGATATGGTATATTGTCGGTCTCCTGCTAAGGTGCATTCTATACATTCAAAGTCGTCCCTTGTTTGCTCTTGGACTAAGCGGCAATCCTTACTGTGGAAGCAGACCCCTCTCGTATACCAGCCGTGATCTTATCGCTCGCTTCGTCTCCGTCGTCTGTTAATCTATTTGTTATGAACGGACGAAGTACATTCCAGCTATTCACTGGTCTTTTCGGAGATATGACACGCCTGTCTAATAGTAGTCTTGCTCTATATGGTATCGATAGCAGCAAAAACACTTTTTTTTTTGGTAGCATATTGTGTTTCAGTGAGATATATAGTGAGATAAAGTCATTGGGTGAAACTTTCCCAATTTAGCTTGTGAAAGAGTCTCGGTCGGTCACCCCGTATGATCCGATTGACTTCTTTGTGCCCGTTCGTGCCGAATACGATTGAGAGGGGCGCAGCGGTATGAACTTTAGCGAAACCTATCCTGCCGAATATCCGTTTCTTGGGAAAAACCTCTATGTATATCCATACCCCGTTTGGGTCGGACAAAGAGCTAACTCAAAAACGCAAGAGAAGTTTTTTTTACAAGAATATTGTTGGTGTGTGCCATCGCACACCTCCGTTACTCTGTAGGAGGCATCCGCCCCAGATAAGATTCCGTTTATGACCATTACACAATGAAATTCTTTTTGGCGAACACGAATCAGAGATCTATCCACTATATTCACAGAGCGCTCACCATGGGTTCCCGGTTTATCTAGCACGGATTCGGTACCTCCGGATCCTTGGCGGCCTCAGATCCATCGACGGATGACCCTTTGCATGAGGGATATCCAATTCAATATGTTAGGTTAATACTTCTTTTTTCTTAGCAAACGGCATTGATGAGAATCAAGAGTAAACCACCACTAGCAATTTTCCATGCTTGCTTCACCTTGCGGAAGTCGGTTTTTCAGTTGTTTGATTTGCCAGCTTTGGTCAGCTGGACTTTTGAGAAACATGCGCTCACAAATCTTCGTTTATTCTTTGGTGGGCTGGCTACAGGCCACTTAGCTCGAATAGATCTGATTTGAATGAATCTGGTTTATTCCACTGCAGGATTCACTTTACCGTTTTAGAACACACAGTTTCCCGTTCGGCCACAATCTTTGGTTTTAGACTATTTCTCGAGTGTGATCCTATCTTCACTCACACGGCTATTTACTCCTTTCCTTTGTATGTGCATCTCCGTCCCGGATCGACTATCAGTCTTTTGTTTGCTGGCTTGACTCCAGAACTAGTAGAGGAAGGAAGCGATAATCGGTCTATCCCATTAAGCGTAATCCCGTTAGCCAATGAAAGGACTACCTTTCTTGGACTGTGAGCGACGCCACCAAGACCGATATAGTCGACAGTCGAGAGACCGGAGAGATATTGGTTTAATCACAGACCAGACAGACAAGCATTGGTCAAAGCCCAGAAAGCCACCAACCATCGAAGCGTTAACCGTTAAGCCTGATGGGGAAGTAGCACTAATTGCGTTCCATTCGCCTCGTGAAGGTGCTTAGAACGAGAAGGTAGCACCCTAAACTAAACTGACTTCCCCTCTTCCGCATCAAACAAAGAAAGGGAAGGAAAGTCAACAGTCCCAGAGCCTATTCTTTCAAAGAGCTGATTCGATAGCAGTAAGACCGGTTACGCTTACACCAACAGCAGGTAGGCAAAGGCAAACAACAGATATGGCTAAAGCACCGGTAAGACCAAGAGCGGAAATGAAGACAGCTTCTATGCCAAGAGCGTCTGCGTTGAGGAGATCTGGGTCTTATAACCGGTGGTAGAGGACTGGCAATTGAATCACTAACCGCAGTTGCTGGACTAGCACTTCAATTAGCTGTGACAGTATCCGTTGGTGCGAGTGAGCGTTCCCGCTGCATCGAGAATGGTAAAGTGTTCAATTAACCGGTGTAAGCCTATCC